GTCTTCCGGAACAGGCCTTTTATTTGGTAGGTAATATTGATGAAGCTACCGCGAAGGCTATGAACTTAGATGTGGAGAGCAAATCGAAGAAATGACCTTAAATCTATGTGTATTGACTCCGAATCGAATTGTTTGGGATTCAGAAGTGAACGAAATCATTTTATCGACCAATAGTGGCCAAATTGGTGTATTACCAAATCACGCACCCATTGCCACGGCTGTAGATATAGGCATTTTGAGAATACGTCTTAACGATCAATGGTTAACAATAGCTCTGATGGGCGGTTTCGCTAGAATAGGCAATAATGAAATAACCATTTTAGTAAATGATGCAGAGAGGGGTAGTGACATTGATCTGCAAGAAGCTCAGCAAACTCTTAAAATAGCTGAAGCTAACTTAAGTAGCGCTGAAGGCAAGAGACAAACAATTGAGGCAAATTTAGCTCTCAGACGAGCTAGGACGAGAGTGGAGGCTATCAATGCAATCTCATAACCAATTAATTGTTGGTGCGTCCAAATACTAACAAATACGAATAAAGAAGTTCTGTTTATATTATACACCCTATTTGATTTGTATTCGGCCGATTGAATCCAATCAAGTGTAATCGGATTTTGATGAAAAACAAAAAATATCCAGTAGTGGGGTATGGAAAAAAAGATACAAAATAAATAAAAATAAGGTGGGTAGACTTAGTAGATACCATTGACTGCGGTATCTACTAAGTTCTACCTACTATTGGATTTGAACCAATGACTCCTGCCGTATGAAAGCAATACTCTAACCACTGGGTTAAGTAGGTCATTTATCATCATAAAGAGAAACAAAAGGAACCCGTCACATTGATAGATTATAGACGGAATCTTACTTCTAAGCAATACCCATCCCTGCCGGGAAACAGATCAGAGAGCCAGCATGTCGGATCATGCAACATTCACCTTGACAAGAAATTATATACATGATAAAATATTTATCACAAACACAAGAACACAAGGGCTATAGCTCAGTTGGTAGAGCACCTCGTTTACACGCGCGCCAATGTTTTTTCAGAAGAGTCCATCATGCAATCAACAGAATTTATCCTAGTAAAAAATGGATGTCTTACTCCACGGATTCGAGGGAACAAGAGAACAATAGCCTGACAAATAGCTGGTTGGTCCAATTGAGGTGTCAATCTCGACGCCAAATAGAACCCATCATTGATTTGATAATTGATAAGGTGAATACCCAGTCCATTCAATGCTAGGCATAATGAGTATAAGGACCTCAAAAAAATCTCTTTTCGTCCTATGAACTTGAAGGTGTATGAAGTTTCATATTTGACGCTTTGGGCAGAGCGATAGAGACTCCATTTCATTTAACTTAGGTTGATCTAGGCCGAAGGCAGACCTACGTCAAGATAACTCTTTCCTTTTTTGAAACACTTTGGTATTGCTACTGAATCAAAAGATCAGAGCACGCGGAGCCATCTCGTTACCTTTCTGTTAAGAAAAAAGATGGCGGACTCGCTGATATTTGTATCAGTTCATGAAAGAGCCCAATGCAAAAAAAAATGCATGTTGGGTCTTTGAAACAGTTCGAATCATTTCGATAAAAAAAAGAAGTTTGATCTGTTTTACCGAGAAGGTCTACGGTTCGAGTCCGTATAGCCCTAATTTTTCATTTTCATTCATGTGAGTTAATTTAAAATGGATTTGTACTTTAGTACATAGTCTAGTTTTTTATTTCCTCATTATTATTTGTTGTTTGTAGCCGGCCGATTGGTTGCCCCAATGAAATAGAATCATTCCTGCATTTTCGCTCACGGGGATCGTTCGGAACATGAAACTAAAAAAAATCCATTTCAATGCAATGGAACCAATCGGCATTTTTTTTTTATTTTGGATAAAAAAACCCACTCTTTTTCATTTCTTTTCGTGGGTTAATTACATACACATTTTTCCTATTTTACTACCCTTCTTTGCCTTGCGAAAAAAAAAAGTAAACTTTTTGATTAAGTCAAAATTCATGGCATGAGCCCAGCTAATATACTAAAACCCGATTGCTCATCATTCAAAATTCGGATTGTACTGATTTTTTTTGACTTTATACAAGAAGATTGGGGATCCCCTTGAACTTAGATTAGGAATCCCCTGACTTATCCACTTTTTTGTGGAAGAACAGCCCCAACGCGTTGTTTCACAGAGAATGTGAATTGATCTTAAATCCATAATTGGAATTGGGGTATTAGGAACCTATGCGTTTTGTTATATGTAAAAGCGCCTCGCAATTCAACGTATTGAATCCAATCTATTAAGTCTCATACAGGTAGAGAGAATAAAAAAAATAGGTCAATGCACTCGGTTTCCATCAATATAATATTATTCTCTATCTATTATCTATCTATATCTAGAACTTAATCGATTCTATAATAATAATAGAGAATTCGAAATCCAAAATCAAATCGAAGTACAAATAGTAAGTATTTTAGATTCGACGAATCTTGAAACAAGACAGGGCTCA